TATATGACACGAGATTCTACGAGACGATAATTCCTTTTTACTTTATGGGAAGAAACAACTATGTATCTTTTTGATGAGAATTGAAAGTTTGACATGAGAGAAACCTGTCTTTATATATCTTTTATCTTTTTTTGAGGAATTTAGGAAAAGATTCTATTATAATCACTATCATAATATTGAAATGATTCACCAGATTCTTCAAAAGGAGAATCCTTTATTTTCAAGACTCGCTCGTTTTTCATTAACAATCTTAATGATTGGATCATATGCTTTATTGGAATTCTGATGAGAAAGAAAAAAGAAATAGTAAAATGATTTTTTCTTCATTGAATGACTATTCATCTATTAGTATTAGGTTTTCCTAAAATAGGGGGCAAAAAGAATCTATGGAAAAATGTTGGTTCAATTCGATGTTGTCTAAAAAGAAGTTAGAACATAGGTGTGGACTAAGTAAATCAATGGATAGTCTTGATGCTCTTGGACATACCAGTGGAGGTGAAGAAACTATTCTAAATGATGCGGAGAAAAAGATCCCTAGTAAGGACAGTTATAGTTTAAGTAATATTCATTATCTAAATTATTTATTTGATAGCAGGAATATTTGGAGTTTGATCTCTGATCATACTTTTTTAGTTAGAAATAGTAATGGTGACACTTATTCTGTATATTTTGATATTGACAATCATATTTTTGATATTGACAATGCTAGTTCTTTTTTGAGTGAACTAGAGATTCTTTTTCCTAGTTATTTGAATAGTGGGTCTAATAGTAGTAATTACTACTATTATTATTCCATGTATGATACTCAATCTAATTGGAATAATCATATTAATAGTTGCATTGACAGTTATCTTCGTTTTGAAATCAGTCTTAATAGTGACATTTACAGTGGTATCGACAGTTACATTTCTAGTTTCATTTGTGCGGAAAGTACAAGTAGTATTGAAAGTGTAAATCCTAGTGTCAAAACTAGTAGCAGTTCTTTCAATATAATAGAAAAATCTAATGATTTCGATATAAATACAAAATACAAACAGTTATGGGTTCAATGTGAGAATTGTTATGGATTAAATTATAAAAAATTTTTTAGTTCAAAAATGAATATTTGTGAACACTGCGGATATCATTTGAAAATGAGTAGTTCAGATAGAATCGAACTCTTTATTGATCCTGGCACTTGGGAGCCTATGGACGAAGATATGGTCTCTATGGACCCCATTGAATTTCATTCAGAGGAGGAACCTTATATAGATCGCATCTCTTTTTATCAAATAAAAACGGGTTTAACTGAAGCTGTTCAAACGGGTGTAGGTCAACTAAATAGTATTCCCATAGCAATGGGAGTTATGGATTTTCAGTTTATGGGAGGTAGTATGGGATCTGTAGTAGGTGAGAAAATCACCCGTTTGATTGAGTATGCTACTAATCGATCTCTACCTATCATTATTATGTGTGCTTCTGGAGGAGCACGCATGCAAGAAGGGAGTTTGAGCTTGATGCAAATGGCTAAAATATCTTCTGCTTTATATGATTATCAATCAAATACAAAGTTATTCTATGTATCAATCCTTACATCTCCTACAACTGGCGGAGTTACAGCAAGTTTTGGTATGTTGGGAGATATCATTATTGCTGAACCTAATGCCTACATTGCGTTTGCGGGTAAAAGAGTAATTGAACAAACATTGAAAAAGACAGTACCTGACGGTTCACAAACGGCTGAGTATTTATTCCATAAGGGCTTATTCGACCCAATCGTACCACGTAATCTTTTAAAAGGTGTTCTGAATGAGTTATTTCAGCTACACGGTTTCCTTCCCTTGAATGAAGATTCAAAATAAATAAATATTCAAATAAAAAATAATCAGAATATAGGAGTTCTTTCTATTTAGCGAGAACTCCCGTTTTTCACTAGGAATCCATGTTTGTTGGATAAGATTGGTTAAAGTCGGAAACTCCTAAGAAACTCGTTTCTATCTTTCTTTTCAAAAAAAAAAGGTGTTTTGAAAGGAAAGATAGAAAGACGATGAAGATAAGGATGGGAGAAGAAGAATCCAATTTCTGAAAGCAGGATTCTCATACATATTCGTGTAAAAAGAGAAATAAGTACGCTTCGTTGAGTTCTACATTCGTTATTGATTATGAAATATTTCATATGAATATTATCTGAATATTCTTTCTAATAGATAGACTTATCATAAGATATCTTTATAATTATAATTTTTAATTATAATAGAAATATGAAATCGAGGTACCCATTCTATGATAGATTTGAACTTTCCCTCTATTTTTGTTCCTTTAGTGGGCCTAGTCTTTCCGGCAATCGCAATGGCTTCTTTATCTCTTTATGTTCAAAGAAATAAGATTGTCTAAATATGATGGGACCAAATCTCATCAATTTATTTCAACACTAGATCATCATACAGATACTTTTTTTTAATGTAATAGGGTAGGATATATGCTATGTGGACTTTCCGAAAACAAATGTAAGAGTTGTTTTGTTATGTATACCGTTGTTATGTATATCGATGGATAATATACGCATCAATGCATGTATATGCAGTTATAGCTTAATCAATTAAATGATTAAATTCAAAATGATCCACAAATCTTTTTTGAAAAATCTTTGAAATAGAAACTCAATGTATCTAACCAATTCTTTCTAATGGTTCCTGCCGGAATGCTGCTAGTTAATGAAAGTTACTTAGGGATCAAGCAATAAAAGTCTAGTCAAATCCATTTAGGTTATTCTATCAATTCCAATATCAATTCCAATCGAATGCAACTGGATCTAGTATAGTATGAACTGGCGATCAGAACATATATGGATCGAACTTATAACGGGGTCTCGAAAAACAAGTAATTTTTGCTGGGCCTGTATCCTTTTTTTAGGTTCACTAGGATTCTTAGTGGTTGGAACTTCCAGTTATCTTGGTAAAAATCTGATATCCGTATTTCCGTCTCAGCAAATTCTTTTTTTCCCTCAAGGGATCGTGATGTCTTTCTATGGAATCGCAGGTCTATTCATTAGTTCTTATTTATGGTGCACAATTTCATGGAATGTAGGTAGTGGTTATGACCGATTTGATAGAAAAGAAGGGATAATGTCCCTTTTTCGTTGGGGATTTCCTGGAATAAATCGTCGCATCTTCCTTCGTATCTTTCTGAAAGATATCCAATCAATCAGAATGGAGGTGAGAGAGGGTCTTTTTCCTCGTCGTGTCCTTTATATGGAAATCAGGGGCCAAGGAGCCATTCCGTTGACCCGTACCGATGAGAATTTGACTCCACGAAAAATTGAACAAAAAGCTGCCGAATTGGCCTATTTCTTGCGCGTACCCATTGAAGTATTTTGAAATGAACTAAAGAAACTAAAGAATAAATATCAGCATGATAGAAGGAACTTAATACATCTATCAGGAGAACGTATATGGAACAATATTAATAAAATATAAAAATCTAATAGAATTAATCAAATAAAATATATGGAAAAAATAGATTAAGGAGATTTGTACACAAAAACTATTTTGTATATGCATACACATGTCGTCCAGCTTCACTCTTTATACTATCAAAAGGTCTAATAAGTGTAGTGTAGATTCATCAAATATCCTAACATGTCTTTTGTTTTCGTAAAACATAATTCGTCCTTTGATGGGTTTTCGGAGTATTCATCGAAAGGAATAAATGAAGGGGAAATCGGTTACAATTTGCCTAATTGCGATCTCTGGAATATGGGAATATGGAAAGAATATTTACTTCTTTTTTTTCATTCGAATCTAGATCCTAAAGACTCAATTCTTACACAAAAACAAAAATAGGAAAAGATCCATAGGTTCGATACCTTCTTCTTGTTATATAATTCGTGCTTCATAGAAATCTCAGATAGAATTGACGAATGAAAAAGGTTCATTAACAATTTACATCACGGATACAGAATGAAAAAAAAGAAAGCATTGGCTTCCCTCCCATATCTTGTGTCTATACTCTTTTTGCCCTGGTGGGTTTCTCTCTCATTTAAGAAATGTCTAGAAACTTGGGTTCTTAATTGGTGGAATACCAGGCAATCCGAAATCCTTTTGAATGATATTCAAGAGAAAAATGTTCTAGAAAAATTTATGGAATTAGAAGAACTATTCCTGTTGGACGAAATGATAAAGGAGTACTCGGAGACACATATGCAAAGGTTTCGTATAGGAATGCACAAGGAAACAATACAATTGGTCCAAAGACAAAATGAATCTCATTTCCATATAATTTTGCATTTCTCTACAAACCTAATCTGTTTCGCTATACTAAGTGGTTATTTTTTTCTGGGTAATGAAGAACTTTTCATTCTAAATTCTTGGATTCAGGAATTTCTCTATAACTTAAGTGATACAATCAAAGCTTTTTCAATTCTTTTAGTTACTGATTTATGGATCGGGTTTCACTCAACCCATGGTTGGGAACTAATGATTGGCTCGATCTACAACGATTTTGGATTGGCTCAGAATGATCAGATTATATCTGGTCTTGTTTCCACTTTTCCAGTGATTCTAGATACAATTGTGAAATATTGGATCTTCCATTTTTTAAATCGTGTATCTCCTTCGCTTGTAGTAATTTATCATTCAATGAATGAATAATAATGAATAATTCATTATTTGATATCAATCAAATCAGAATCTTTCTTCGTGTATAAAGAAATCATTTTTCATCTTACTTATTCTTTATACTTCTACCTTTTCAACTCAAGGTATTCATACTATATTACACCAGTACAATTATTTCAGTACAATCAATACAATGGCAAACTTGTGGATAGGGAATTCTACTGGTTACCTATCGAATTTATTGTAGAAATTCCGGGGATCAATGATTGGACCATGCAAAATAGAAAGACTTTTTCTTGGGTAAAAGAACAGATGACTCGATCCATTTTTGTATTGATCATGATATATGTAATAACTCGAGCATCTATTTCAAATGCATATCCCATTTTTGCGCAGCAGGGATAT